GGGCCTAGCAAAAGAAAAATTAGGATAGGATCCTATAAGATCTCCTCCCTTCAAAATCGGACGTGAAAGTTTCCTTTCATCCGGCTCAAGTAGTTACACCAAATAAAGATAACGAACAGGGTTACCACTTTCAAATTTATTTGCTAAAAGTCCCTCCAAAACAAGACCTACCCTTTACTCAAGTTATCAATAAAGACCAAGTAAGATTTCATTTATTCATTCTTTTTATTTAGATTTTCTTTTCTTAATTCTTTCGTTTATATTTAGTCAATTATCAAAATTATGAGATAAATGAAATTGAAATTCTTGAGTAGTCTCCTTCCCTTCGACGGACTAATTCCAAGTACTTTGGAATTCTTGAGGGATTGACTTGTCTATGTATTATTCCATTCGATCTTTTAGGTCTCTACTTCACCTCGACGGTTATGTCACGATGCCCTTCTTCAAACTTTCAAATTAAAGTCTCTATCCGATGCTCTTAAAGCCTATATGCGATGTATAGACTTCTGCAACCATGACCTATTTGTTTACTTAAACATAATTTCTTTCTAAAAAAAAAGAGGGGGCAATGCTTAATTTCAGAAATGAAAGAAGTAGGTTTTCACGAGGTACAACTAGAAATTCCTATTTATTTGGGACTGACTCGACCATAGACCAATTCCCTTTTTATTGGGTAGTATTGAATACACCCAGAATTCTGAGCTCCATCTTACTCCTCCCAAGAGACATGTCAGATCCAGGGCATCCTAATTCGATTATCGATTAAATGGGATGACAGTTTTTCATTTCAAATCTGTAAAATCATAATTTCGATCAAATCACACATCGCAGTATACTAGGCCCTCCAATTCTTTAATAGATTTATCTAAAAGATTGGCGATAAAACTAGGAAGACGTTTCAAATACCACACATGGGTTACTGGGCATGCCAATTTGATGTAGCCCATTTGATATCTGCGTATCCGAGAATTAACAAATTCGACTCCGCATTGTTCACAAAAATTTAGGTCTTCTTTTTCATCTCCGATTCCTCGATAATTTCCACAAGCACAAATTCCACTTTTTATAGGACCAAAAATCCTTTCACAGAATAATCCCTCTTTTTCAGGTTTATTGGTCTTGTAATGAAAAGTATAGGGTTTTGTCACCTCTCCAACAAGCTCTCCGTTAGGTAGGATTTTATTGGCCCAAGCACTTATTTGTTGAGGAGAAACTGATCCAATTCGTAGTTGTTGATGTTTATACCGATCGATCATAGAAGAAAAATTATGATTAATTTCGATTAAGCTTCCTTCCTATTAATCTGGAAGTTCTTTTCAGACACAAAGAAATGATTCAGTTCCAAAGCTAAAGATCGTAGTTCTCGAACGAGCAATCGAAAAGATTCTGGAGCATCCTCGGGTTTAGGTATTGTTCCTCCAACGATCGTAGTACCAAGTACTTCTTGACGAGCTTTAATATGATCAGATTTATAAGTAAGCATCTCTTGTAGAATATGAGAAACACCAAATCCCTCTAGAGCCCAAACCTCCATTTCTCCTATACGTTGTCCTCCTTGCTTGGCCCTTCCTCTAAGGGGTTGTTGTGTAACAAGTGCATAATGCCCACTGGAGCGTCCATGTATTTTATCATCAACCTGATGAATTAATTTCAAGATATATGGCTTTCCTATTATAACAGGCTGTTCAAAAGGATTTCCTGTTCTTCCATCAAATATTCTGCTTTTTCCGGGATACTCAGGTTCAAAGACCCATGGATTAGCTGTTTGCTTGCTGGCTTCATATAATTCAGAAAACACTAATTTTCTCGAAGCCTCTTGTTCATATCTCTCATCAAAAGGCGCTATTCGATAATGTCTATCTAGCAGATCTCCCGCTAACCCCAGCGAACATTCAAATATCTGTCCTACATTCATTCGTGAAGGTACTCCTAATGGGTTGAAGACCAAATCAACAGTTCTTCCATCTTGCAAATAAGGCATATCTTGTCTCGGCAAAATTTTGGAAACGATACCTTTATTTCCATGTCTTCCAGCTACTTTATCGCCTACTTTGATTTCACGTTTCTGTAAAATATATACACGAATTGTTTCTGGATTAGAATCCGAACCCCTTTTTTTCTGGACCCATCTAACATCAATAACTCGGCCCCTACCACCTGTAGGGAGTTTTAGACAAGTTTCCTTTGAACTCGACACCTGAATGCCAAGTATGGCTCGTAATAACCTATCTTCAGGGGCATACGATGACTCTTTTGCCATCTGAGGCGTTAATTTACCTACTAAAATATCGCCCGTTTCTACCCACGATCCCAGCGCCACAATTCCATTTTTGTCTAAATTTCGGAGTAAATGGGCTTCTAGATGCGGTATTTCGTTAGTGATCCTTTCGGAACCTTGACTTGTCACATGAGCCTGAATTTCATATTTCCTTATGTGAAAAGAAGTATAAATATCTCCATATACCAGACGCTCGCTAATGAGTACCGCATCTTCAGAATTGTAACCCTCCCACGGCATATAAGCTACTAATACGTTTTTACCCAAAGTGAGTTCGCCACCAACTGTAGCGGCACCATCTCCTAAAATTTGTCCCTTTTTAATGCACTTATCCCGCTGAACCCGACCTTTTTGATGCATACAAGTATTTTTGTTAGAACGTTGATACACAACTAATGAAATATTGAAAGTCTCCCCATTGCCTAATAAAAAAATTTTGTCAGTCTCGTTATAAATGATCCTTCCCTCATGTTCGGCTATAACCGAAACTCCTGAATCTAGAGCCACCTGTCGTTCCGCTCCAGTTCCAACAATGCATTTCTCGGACTGAGAAAGCGGAACTGCTTGACGTTGCATATTAGAACTCATTAAAGCTCGATTCGCGTCATTATGCTCGATAAAAGGAATAAGGGAAGCTCCAATAGAAAAATATTGGAAGGGAAAAATACTGCGAAGATGAACCTGTTCCCATGCAATAGTCAGGAATTCTTGACGATATCGAGCTGGAACAACCTGTTCTTCCTGAATACCTCGACTCAGTGCCAAAGAATTTCCTGCTGCGATCATATAGTATTCATCCCTATTTGGTGATAAATAAAACATCCGGTTTTTTTTTGATTTTGATTCTTCAAAGATTTCATAAAATGGGCTTTCTAGAGAGCCCCAATGACCAATTTTCGCATGAATTGCTAAGGATCCAATAAGCCCAACGTTGATTCCTTCAGACGTGTCAATTGGACAAATGCGTCCATAGTGACTAGGATGGATATCTCGTATCCGAAAATTCGCAGTTCGCCCTGTCAATCCTCCAGGTCCCAAATAACTCAACTTTCTTCCATGAACTGTTTGTGTCAATGGATTAGTTCGATCTATAACTTGAGATAATGGGTGTAACCCGAAAAAAGATTCATAAGTAGTTGTTAATGGAGTTGAAGGTACCAAACTCTGAGGAGTCGGTATCAATTTATGTCTAATTGCTCCACATATAGTGCCTCGAACCATATTTTCTAAACGAACCAAAGCCAATCCAAATTGATCTTGTAAGAGATCCGCAACCGAACGAATACGCTTATTTTTTAAATGATTCATATCATCAAGCGTGCCCATTCCAAATTTCATTCCAATCAAATAATCTGCAGCCGCCAATATATCTCTCGGTAACAAAAATGTATTAGTGGGAGGTAGATCAAGATTCAATCTCTGGTTCATATTTCGTCGACCAATCCTTCCTAATTCACATCTTTGTTGAAAGAATTTTTTTTGTAATTCCTTACATAGAGATTCAGAAAATACTGGATCTCCGCCTACACACGTAAATTGTTGATAAAACTCCAAAATAGCAGTTTCCTTTGACCCTATTTTTTTTTTCTCCTTCTCATTTAGAAAAGACAAGAAAATCTCAGGGTAGCAAACATTTTCTAAAATTTCCCTTAGATTCAAACCCATAGCTGATGATAGAACTAGAATAGAGATTTTCTGTTTCCTACTTACACGAGCCCAGATCCTTGCTTTTCTATCAATCTCTAATTCAAATCTTCCTCCCCAATCTGATATTATGGTGCCGCTATAGACCGAAATTCCGTTATGGTCCGCTTCGGACCGATAATAGATACCGGGGCTTTGCAAGATTTGATTGATCGCAGTTCTGTATATTCCATTTACTATAGAGGTTCCCAGGGAATTCATTAGAGGAATCTTTCCAATAAAAAGGGTTTGTTTTTGCATATCCCTACTGGTTTTCCACATTAATCTCGCGGATACATATAATTCAGAAGAATATGTGATTGCTTCATATACAGCATCTCTTTCTTTTATCAACGGTTCCACCAATTGATATGTTTCCGCAAATAATTGGAATTCAATTTCTTGCTCTGTATCTTCAATTTTTGGAAACTTATAAAGTTCTTCGGTTAAGCCATGATCAATAAACCTACAAAATCCTTCAAATTGTATCTGATTAAACCCAGGTATTGTAAACGTTCCCTCATTTCCATCCCCCAGCATTTTGAATTTCTGATTTATCGAAAAAAATCCCATTATTGAATCATTCTTTATCCAAAAATATGGATCGATCTAGCAACGATGGAATTGAATATTCTGTTTACTAAATCACATGAAATTTTATCCTAGTATGAACATAGGAATAAAGAGCAAATTGGAATTTGAAACAGATACAATACAAATGGAAAGAAAATGAAAAAATTTGACTTAACTTAGACTTATTTTATGGAGTTTTAGTTTTGTATAAAATAGCAAAAGTTATTTCATTTTTACCACTATTATGATATTACATATTACAATCCGATTAGATACCAGCAAACTAAACGTATTCCAGATTTGGTCTGTTTGATGAAAGAAAGACATAATAATCAGAAAAACGAAAAAGTTGATTAATATTTAATTTTTCATCGATTCAGTTAAAAAAAAGATTCGCATATAATATAAAGGAGACGTTTTTACCTAATTTTTGAGTCTAATTCATATAATAGGAAGATTTGTATTTATTAAACATGTTCAGATATGACTCTAGCTATCTATACATATCTCCTCCTTTTTTGAATTTCTATTCGGGACAGCCTATGTCGTGTTCTATCAAAGTTACTATTTTTTATAGATAAAAATCATATACGGAACAGTTAAGATATTTGATTAGATATCTGTAAAACGATTTAGGTTCTGGGGTTTACATATATGCATAATTGCTATTATAATATTAATATAACTGAGAAGAGTTTTTTTTTAATCTTGATTAGTTATGTATTAATTTGGATTTTTTATATCATTAGGGAAAGACAATTTTAGAAATTGTAGATTAAAATCCGAGAATCGTTCATGAATTCACAGTCACATAGTTAATGGTCCCGATTTGTCATAAATTTTTGCTTTTCTTTTGTTACTGAAAAGCCACATTTTTTTCTCAACTCAATCTAAAAAGAAAAGGGGAGGTATTTTTAGCTATTTTGTATCGTCTTGGCGGCATGGCCGAGCGGTAAGGCGGGGGACTGCAAATCCTTTTTCCCCAGTTCAAATCCGGGTGTCGCCTGATCAACAAAACCTTCGAAATACCCCTATTGTTTTGCTGATTTAACTTGCCAAATTTGCTCTCAACGCAATCCCAACGGAAGAAAAGGCTTCTTGATACTTGCTTGATTCTAAACATCTGAAAGTTCTGTCCTCTAAAGTGCTGTAAATCCTTTCGTCTCGGATTCAAGGCAAGTTTCTAGTAGTGGGGAATTTATAAATCTTAATCTGATAGCCCTTACACTACTAATGCAATGTCTACTGATTGGATCTTAAAGTAGAGTGAATACTCAAGAGGAAGTTAATTAGTAATTGCAGAAATGGCGTAAGGTACTTTGTCTACAGACTCATAAAAATCTCTGAGTACTGGGGCATTCAATCAATCAATACTAATTAGATTGATTGAATGGATTAATTTGCCTTTTTTACTTTTTTTATAGAAAAAAACAAAGTTCTTTTAGGGAATTCCTATTCCATTCTTGACTAGACTGTCTTACCATTGTTTTACATAGAGAATGGGGAGAAGGTAAGATACAGATTCGATCAAATGGAAAAAAAGAGGGGTATGTGGTATGTAATAAATAGCGATCCATCTTGATTCTATCTTTTTTAGACGTTTGAGTTAAGGAATAAACAAAACATGTTATTGTTCCTACATGTTAGAAAGATTTTCTTGATACTTCCAAAAGCGTCGCTGCTTGTTTTGCTTGTACTTAATCTTTACCGATTCTACTACAAATCATATACTAACTTATTAGAATTGAATTGGATTTATTAGATCGTTTCGTCAATGGTATGGAGCAAAATCCTTTTTTGACTCTGTGCCAATAATTCTACTATTATTAGTCACTAATAATAGAATAATTCCTTCATATTCATAGAGATAGGGGATAGAATTCACATGGATATAGTAAGTCTCGCTTGGGCTGCTTTAATGGTAGTCTTTACATTTTCCCTTTCACTCGTAGTATGGGGAAGAAGTGGACTCTAGAGTTGAGGTACTACGAATTGAATTGAGGAATCAAATGGCATCAATTGTTTTCTAAATTGTTTGGCAAAGATTTCACTCTTCTTATTAATTATTAATTTCATTTTAGATCAAATTATCTGCATTTCTATATTATATTGAAGTCTAGTAGAGTAATGTAGTCTATGAATATTCAAATATATATTGAATAACAATAATCCTGTATATGAATAAGGACTTTCTATATTATTTCATATATTCATATATATATGACTTCTATTCTATATATGAATAATCAAAAAAAAAATACGAATAATATCATTTCAATCAAACAAATAAGGAATGAATACAAATGATTGGAAATCCGTTTCTAACCAAATTCTTCCTCAAATTTATATTTTGATAAACCCCGCTCTTAACAGTGTTCTAGATCTAGACAATGCGGAAGAGTGTAAACCTTTTTAACCTTTCTATTTGCCTTTTTATTTGTTCTGTTTCCCCCTTTACTTTTTAAAATCGAAAAGAAAGCGGTTCGGTTATTAAACATTCAATTAAGTGAATACATCTCGATAATTCATATATACATGTAGGAAAATACATATTTAGATTGTAGATTGATCTATATTAAGATTAAGCCGCCTACACCATTATCCAGTACAAATACACTACATAACAATAATATAATAGAGAGTATGGTAGAAAGATTCCTATTTCTTTCTACCATACTCATACTATCGAATCTCATAGAATACTGTTGATTCTAGTCCGCTCATTTCATTTAAGACACGAAATTGGAATTCTTTTCATTTTGTTTCTTCAATCATTCACAAGAATTAAGAAGTCAAGTTTCATTCAACTTTATCGCCCTGACTTTGACTGATAGTTTTTACGTATATTATAAGCAAAAAGGCAGTAGGAACTAGAATGAACAGTGCAGTAGCAATAAATGCGAGAATATTTACTTCCATAATCTCACTATTTATTTGATTTTTCTTTACTTCGCAATAACTCGGGATTTAATCCCATAGAGATGATAACTCTTTCGCCTGTAAATTAAATATTTAAATATCATGAATAACAATATCTGAACTATGAAATCGATTCATCGTCGAGAATTAAATAGTATAACATAGGAAGATCCTTTATCCATACCGAATCAAAAATTTATTGACTTTCTTTTTTATTGATCACTTTTTCCATTCTTTCTTTTCTCTAAATGACTGCTTTCTCATCTGATGAAGTCTCATCTAAACGCCTTTACGCTTACATTGGTTACAAACAAACCCAAACAAAGGTGTGATAAAAATGAGTCCCAGTATAAAAAATCTATCAAATTCACTATATTGAGAATTGAGAGTTTTTTTCTTTGACAGAAAACCTTCAAAGATTATTCAGTCCCTCGCTAAAACTAAAAGAAGAATCCCTTGGGAATGACATTATGCTATTTGTCTTCTTTTTACATTTTACAGAAAACAGAAAAAGGCGAGAGAAATTTATTTATTTTTTTTTATTAGTATTACATTTTGATCCGTCGGGACTGACGGGGCTCGAACCCGCAGCTTCCGCCTTGACAGGGCGGTGCTCTGACCAATTGAACTACAATCCCAGGGAAATAAAATATACGGTATACATAGTCTTATGATTTCATTCAAAGACTTTCTATTTATTTCTATTTAGATTAGAATCAACATCTTATAACAGAGACGTGAGTGATATATATATATCAATGCTTTTTAGTGCGAACAGCAAGGATTACGAGTAATCCTTTACTTATTTCCAAATCGATTGATAATCGTTCTTTCAATGAAAAAAACTCTTTTTTTTTCTTAAACTTTATACTTACAGATCATGATATGAATCTAGATCATCAGCAAGATCCTAATCTTTTTTTTTATTTCGTATCGGGCATTTCTGGAGAACAAAGGGGTTATATCATTTCATGTGTGTGAATTAACGAATTATTGGGCCGAGCTGGATTTGAACCAGCGTAGACATATTGCCAACGAATTTACAGTCCGTCCCCATTAACCGCTCGGGCATCGACCCAGGAAGAATAAATTTGGGCTTACTGAGAATCCCTGATCAATTTTTCCTTTCGTAATACCTTACCCCCAGGGGAAGTCGAATCCCCGCTGCCTCCTTGAAAGAGAGATGTCCTGAACCACTAGACGATGGGGGCATAGTTGCCCGACCACCAGCACACTATGCTCATAGTATGAGCAGTTTTTTGAAATTGTCAATATACAATAGAATGATATGGTCTGACTAGATCCGAAGTCTTTTTTCGTCTTTCATGATTCCATATAATTTTTTGTCTATTTCTGAATCATTCATTAGAATCACTATTCTATATAAATCTATTTTTTATTATCTATTATATTTCCATTTAGAATTTATATTTATGATTTGGACCTTTTTCTAAGAATTTTGTTCATCGAATCTCTTCATCAACTACTCAAAAAAATATCTTGAATCTATGTTGAATTCGTAGGTACATGTATCAATCCAATGAATTTCGTTATGATAGACGTGGATTCAATTAGATTCCGTCTTGAGTCCATTCATTGGATTGATATGTATGAAATCCAATGTCAAAAACCTTTTTTATTTGCCCTATATGCACTAGGTAAATAAAATTGCTGTAAATCCAATTTTTCGTTGGGAAATAAGCCATTATGCAAATAAAATATATATCTAGAAATATGTTATAATTCAATATATTTATATTCACTAAACTCATAGTGGTTTTTTAATGAATAAAATGAAACAGGCCCTTTTAACTCAGTGGTAGAGTAACGCCATGGTAAGGCGTAAGTCATCGGTTCAAATCCGATAAGGGGCTTTTACCTTAAAACTCTCGTGGGAGTATTCATATTTTAAGCGAGACTAGAGATACTGTTGATATTTGTAATATCAAAAAGTAAGAAAGCGTATAATTCTAAAAATGAATGAATTCGCATAAGTTATCATTCTAATAAGTTATAGTATAGTAATACTAGTGATAAATTTTCTTTTGAATCGCCAAACACTCCTATTTGACTTTACATTATTTTAATAAAAAAAAAATGAAAGATTCGAAATCAACAAAATAAAAAGTAAGTGAACCTAACCCATTGAATTATTAGTATATCCACTATCCTGATATTAAAATTCAATATAGATGAAATCGGAACAGTGGGTCTCTCTTTTCATTTTCATATTTCTTTGGGCTCCGCGGAAATCCGTCGATATTTCCGATCAAATCTTCTTACTCCTAGATGCTCTATAGGAATAAATAACTATTCCTTTCTTTCCCATAAAAAAGTTTCATAACATAAGAGACATAGCAAAGACCTTTTCTATATCCTTCTTTGATTCCAGAACACAGGATAACTTTTTTTTATATCTCCATTTCTCCTTATTTCTTTATCTTCTTTTTTTAGATTATATTATATATTTCGAGTTTAGGTACTATAGAGAATCGATATAGAATATTAGATAGAATAAGATTTCTATATATCTATATCTATTAGATC